ACGCAAAAAACGGTCGATAATATCAGAATCTGATGAATCAGCCCGGGTCGGTTTACTAATGGGATGCCCTAATGTGTTACAAAAATTCGCTTTAGACAATGATCCAATCAGAGGAATAATTGGAACTATTGTCTCGAACTTCTTCATAGCATTATTTATTAGAAATGAATTTTCTAGCATTTGACTTCGTACCACTGAAGAATTTAGTGGTACGCTTGAACGATAGCCCAAAAAGTCAAGAGAATACTTGCATAATTGGTTTATATCGATCCTTCCTGGTTGAAACCACGCATAAAAATGATATTGCCATAAAGTAACAAGGTAATATTTCCATTTATTCATCAGAAGAGGCGTATCTTTTGAAGCCAGAATTGATTTTCCTTGATATCTAACATAATGCATGAAAGGATCTTTGAAGAACCATAGGATGCACTGAAAATCATTATCAAAGAAGACTTTGGCAAAATGTTCTATTTTTACATAGAAATAGATTCGCTCAAAAAAGATTCCAGAAGATGTTGACCGTAAATGAGAAGATTGATTACGGAGAAAAAGAAAGGTGGATTCGTATTCACATATATGAGAATTATATAGGAACAAGAATAATCTTGGATTACCTTTTGAAAAAAGGGTAATATGTTTCTTTGGAGTAATAAGACTATTCCAATACTCGTGGAGAAAGAAACGTAATAAATGCAAAGAAGAGGCATCTTTCACCCAGTAGCGAAGGGTTTGAACCAAGATTTCTAGATGGATGTGATAGGGTATTAGCACATCCGACACATAATCTAAATGTGAAAATTTGTCCTCTAAAAAAGGAAATATGGAATGAATTGATCGTAAATTATGCGATTTTGCTATTTCTTTCCTTTCTAAAGAAGATACTAATCGTAGGGAAAATGAAAATGGAATTTCCACAATGACTGCAAATCCCTCTGAGATAATTTGAGAACACAAATTCTTGTTGTGCCCAAAAAATGGATTTTGGATAGAATCATTAGCTGAAAAAATCAAAGGATTCTGTTGATACATTCGAGTAATTAAACGTTTCACAACTATTGAACTAGATTTCTTGTCATAACCTGCATTTTTGAACAAAATCGATCTATTTAAACCATGATCATGAGCAAGTGCATAAATATACTCTCGAAAAAGAAGTGGGTATAGGAAGTCATGTTGTCGAGATCTATCTAGTTCGAAATATCCTTGAAATTCCTCCATTGGAAATTTGATTTGACCCCAAAAAGAAAAAAAAGGTAGGGGATTTATTGGTTATCAAATGATACATCGTGCGATACAGTCAAAACAAGGTATTCTAGTAAGAAAAGAATAAATACCTCGTAGACAGGTAGACTCATTAACGGACTCTCTATCCTCTCTTTTTTAATCGAATTAGTTTATATTCGTTATAGGATAAGAAGATAGATTAGAAATCCTTTATTTTTCATTTCAACCCAATCGCTCTTTTGATTTTGGAAAAAAAAAATATCTTTATCAATATGCCGCTTCTTCTACACATTTATGTACAACCTAGAATAGGAAATAGCTAATAGTTAGGACTCATTAAAAAATGGATAATCATCCATTCATGGAAAAGCCCTTCCCGTACCAGGTACTAATATCTTTTTAACGTGTAATTAGATCGGGTAATCAGTCAAATTAAGAAATTATGAACAGAAGTTCGTTGCTTTTTCTTTCTTTATAATTAATTGAGGTCATAGGACTCTATCCATTTATTCATTCGACCCAACTCTGAATTAATTTCATTTTTTTCTCACTAAGAATTCAAACAAGGTTTTGAACCGATCCAGTAAGAATGAAATATTTTCAGAATTCTCTATTGATACGACATGCTGTTTTTTCCAGTCATTCCTTTCAGGATCAGTCGTGGTCTTACAAACTCTACCGAAGGTATGAACGAATCCGTTACTTCATATAAATGTGTAAAATATGCTAGCCGCACTTAAAAGCCGAGTACTCTACCGTTGAGTTAGCAACCCGAAAAAAAATTAGGATATGTAGATACAATTGGAAAAAATAAAGAAATTCAATTGCACGACGCAATCAAAACATCGAACTAGCAATAAAATTCAAATTGATTGTAAAATTATGAATCTAAAAAATAAAAATAAAGAGATCCAATAAGAATAATCAAATTTTCAGATAAAAAAAAAAGCAATTTTGATAGATTGACTCTTCTCGTTTATGTTATCCATTTTTTTTTAACCAAAAAAGACTTCTTGTTTGTATCACAAAAAATCGAACGAACCCATATATATAGATATTTTTTTTTATTGTGAATGAAGTAAAATAAAAAAACGAAATCTAAGAAAGAAAAATATAAGAAAGATAAATAGATCCCTTTCTACACGATCGAATTATATTTGTTCAATACACTGTTGTCAATATGAATAGTTAGAAAAGAATACAATAAAAAAAAAAAGTATAAATAGAGCAAAAGAAGAGGAAGGGAGTGGGGAAAGTATAGTAGAAAAAAAAACTTATACTTATACAAAGCTATATACGAATCACCCACACCCTCTTCTTTTGTATTTCATTAATTGACTTTCCTTTAATTAAGACGAAATTCTGTAAAAACAAACCCCCGCCTTCTTTAAAATATCATAAACAGTTCCTGTAGGTTGAGCGCCTTTTTCAAGAAAATAGAGAATAGCAGAAATATTTAAATACGTTTGATTATTTATCGGATCATAAAAACCCACTTTCCGAAGATCTCTTCCTTCTCTTCGGGATCGAACATCAATTGCAACGATTCGATAAACGGCTCATTGGGATAGACGTAGATAAACTAGAACCCCCCCTAGAAACGTATACGAAGTTTTTTCCTCGTACGGCTCGAGAAATTAGAATATAGATATGTCTATGTATACAATTCTAATGTCAAATAGATCTATACAAATAGATCTATAAAAGCATTAAATCAAATAAATTAGACTATGATTATTTAATACTTTTTTTTTCTTTATCAAAAAAAAGAATTTGTATTCTCAAAACTCAAGTTGAGTAACTCTGAAATAGCTCAAAAGAAAACCCTTAGGCATTTGATTTTTTGAGTGGTCTCTAACCCCTTTTTCTTTGTCTCATTTAGAATCTATTCGGACTCCTTATTCTTGATCTAGTTGTCGAGACAATTAAAAAAAAGATATTTCCTTGTTCAAAAATATTTTCTCTTTGCCTTGAATCATTGGGTTTAGACATTACTTCGGTGATTTTTAATCGTTTCAAAATGGCAGCAACATGCCCCTTTTTCTGATTTATTTCTATCAAAGAATCATAAACGGTTGATTCCCGCACGATACACTTTGGATCAAAAGAGTTTCACTAATTCCAACAAATTTTCCTTTTTTGGATTTGAAACTTGCTCGAATTGGATCCTTTCGATTTAGAAATCGAAAATAGACTACACTTACGAAGTTGTTCCAACTTATTAATTGGCACTAACCCTAGATCCTTGCCCTGAGAAATGAATCAATACTTTCTACTCGAGCTACATCACATACTGTTTACACTACAACCCAAGAAAAAATGAGGTTTCTAGTGGAACAGAACAAAGGATGTCGAGCTAAGAGCACCTTCATTCCTATAGAATCAAATAGAATCAAAAGGGTGGGTGTAAGAATCCACAACTGATCATGTCCTTCAAGTCGCACGTTGCTTTCTACCACATCGTTTCAAACGAAGTTTTACCATAACATTCCTCTAGTTTGGAACTGATATGTAATTGATTCAATTAGGGAATCATGAATAGTCATTTGTTCGGTCGTTACATTGCTTTCTAAAGAAGTCTTAGAAAGAATTCAATTTCACCCTCGATTTTCTTTTTATTGGATGAATGCAATATTTTTATTTTATTTTTTTATTTATTAATTATTAATTTCTAAATATTAGAAAGAAAAAAGCTCTTTGTATTAAATCTACATTGCATCTTCAAGTAACTTGAGAGGATATATTCAACAATCTTAGACTTCTTCGAATATTAAATACTCATAAGAAATCATTAAATTCAAATAGTTATTGAATTGAAAAAAAAAACCTACCCGGATATCACTATTTGATGAATAAAGTTTTACTAAAGATTACATTTATCATCATAAATAATCTATCTTTGAATTAAACCTAAATCTCAGTGATTAAAAAAATATAGATAGATAGAAAAAGAAATTTATTTCTTTTTTTCGTGGAGTGGATAAAAAAAAATTGATGTAAAGGAAGATTTAGGCTCTTTTTCTTTCATTTCATACTGAAAAAGAAAATCATAAAAAAAAAAAATAATTCCCTCTATCAGATAGACTGAACAATTGTCAGTGGAATGAATTATGAATATTCAATATAGAAAATATTTCAAATGAACGGATCAAAAATCTTTTTCAAAAAACCAAAAAACGTTATCACTGAAATAGAACGACAATAATACATTAAGCATTTCCTCATTTTACGCGTAGTTTCTTTGACTGGTGGGGGTTCGTTCAATAATTTTTATTTAAAGTAAGGAGAATAGAATATAGAATGTATGAATTACCCCCTGTCTATATTATTCCATATATTTACAATTATTTATGAGAACCAAATCAAATACGAAATGAAATACCTAAAAATGAGGTTCAAAGAAAATAGATATGTTATATGTATGTAATTGATTATTTCTTAATCCAATTTGTACAAGCACAGCTAGTGAAATTGATATCTTACATTGTTAATTAATTCTTATTATATGGCACGTAAGACTTTTTGAAGTAACTAACTTAAACTTCAATATGAATATTCAAAGTATAAGGGGATGGACATACGATGAAAAGCGCATTCAACCTCTTTCTTTTGCAATCCCCCTTTTTCTTTATTTCCAATTCTTCGAATCTATGTTCCTAGATCACAACTCGATTAAGTTCCATCTATATCTATCTTATTTGAATTTAATTTGTGAAAAAATAGGATTTAAAGAAGAATAGAATCATTAAAAATCAGAAACAAGAATCACATAATATCCAATATTTGACTCTTAAAGAGTAAAGAAGACAGTTCAAAAAGACAACCTTTCTTTATTCTGATAATAGATATTTCTATCTATATAGATAATAGGTATTCCCTGGGACGGAAGGATTCGAACCTCCGAATAGCGGGACCAAAACCCATTGCCTTACCACTTGGCCACGCCCCATTTCGATTTCTATTCAATACTAATAAACACTAGTATTGTTTTTTGTTATTCGTCAATTCCAATCCAAAATATCTATGGACTCTATTGTTCCTAGGGTTTTGACACGTGTAGAGATACAATGAAACTGAATTTATTGATCATTACATATAATTCAATTAAGATATTGTATAAAAGTATGATTTCTTCTATTCTTTTTTAATGTAAGAATTGAAGGATTTTTGATTGGTTGAGTTCAAAGAAGGATTTTTTGGTATACCTTACTCTTTTTTTTTTCATTTTTAAGGGATATCAATTATCAATAACAATAACTCAATCAAAATACAATTTCCAAGAAAAAAAAATGTTTGTTATGCTTAATATCTTTAGTTTGATCTGTATCTGTCTTCATTCCACCCTTTATTCGAGTAGTTTTTTCTTAGCCAAATTGCCGGAGGCCTACGCTTTTTTGAATCCAATCGTAGATTTTATGCCAGTAATACCCCTTCTCTTTTTTCTCTTAGCCTTTGTTTGGCAAGCTGCTGTAAGTTTTCGATGAGATCTTTAATACTGTCCTAGACATGATTTATTCGAAAAAAAAAAAATCGAACAATGGATAAGATCGGATAAGTCTCACAACATGAACCCTCGATTCAAACAATTCTTAGATAGCTGCAAGAAATCTGACTCACTCTCTTTCCTTTCCTCATTCTGATTCTTTTTCATTTATTGAAAAACCCTTTTAGAGTCATCCCAAAATAGGAAAGATATTTTTTTTTTAATAAAAGACTCGACTCTTATTCCAAATGAATTTCTGAAAATTCTTTTTGATTTTTGATTTCGAGAAACCATTTTGTTTATTGGTGTCAAAATAGGATATGGGGTAGAAAAATGGAGAATCTATTCTCTTTTTTTTTTCAAAAAAAAAAGATCTTGGAGATTGTGTAATGCTTACTCTCAAACTCTTTGTTTACACAGTAGTGATATTTTTTGTTTCTCTCTTCATCTTTGGATTCCTATCTAATGATCCAGGACGTAATCCTGGACGTGAAGAATAAAAAGGCCTTTCTTTTTACTTGCTTAATTTTTCAATGTTCTTACTTCGGATTTTATCTATTGTACATCCTTATTTATTATATTAAATAAAAAAAAAACAAAAACAAGGAAAAGGTTTTGAAAAAAAATAAATAAAATACCAAGTCATCAACGGAAACGGAAAGAGAGGGATTCGAACCCTCGGTACGAAAAACTCGTACAACGGATTAGCAATCCGACGCTTTCGTCCACTCAGCCATCTCTCCCAATTGAAAAAGGATAATTACTATCTTACATTACACAAAAAATAAGGCTTGAAAAAAATCCTTTCTTTATCTCTCTTTATTCTTTTTTTGACTATATTGATATATACAACTTTAATATATACTACTTTTATAAGCAATCCCATTTAGATAAAGAAAAGGTTCTAAAGAGATATTTCGAATAAAAAAAAAGAAAAAAGCAAGAATACCTCTTCTTCCGAAAGAGCTTTTTTTCTTTTCACGGCCTGGCCTGGTCAGTACCTAGCCGGGCCATTTTTTGTTCCATTCCAAATCATAGATAAAATGATTTGTTTGAAAACAAAAGTGCTTATTATTGATTATTGAAACAACAATCAGAAGAAGGAATCTTTCCATTCCTATGATATGGAATTTCATTCTATAGAATCAAAGTGTCATTTTTTTTTTGTATTATTATTATTCTTTCTTTTCTTTCCTTCTTTTTTTCCTTTACTGGAAAAAAAGAAAAAAAAGAATAAGGAACTGTGGATTGTTGTGCAATGCATTCTTATGTCATAACATAAATAGTTTTATCGAGCCCTACCTGTTCTGTCAAAAATCCTCCAGCAAAAGAAAGAACTTGTTCTTTCTTTCTTTTAATTTTGAATTAGGAGTGTTCTTTTACTAATCTGATTAGGTCTACTAACATGACAAAACCAAAACAAACACACCAATGCTATGATTTTCATCATTATTTTGTTTTGGATCCTATCTTGATTACGTCCGATTACCTTTTTTTGTTCGACAAAAGTTTCATTTATATACAATAATCGCATTGTAGCGGGTATAGTTTAGTGGTAAAAGTGGGATTCGTTTTATTAATCCCTTTTATAGTTAAGGGATCTCTCGGTTTGATTTGATTCATATTCCGAAAAAAAACTTTTTTTCTTAAAAGGATTTAATCCTTTACCTCTCAACGAAGGATTCGAGGAAGAATATACATTCTCGTGATTTGTATCCAAGGGTCAATTAAAGATTGACAAATTGGATTATTTAATTGCGAAACATAATCTTTTTTTTAATTGGATCAAT